TTACTATTTTTAAGTATGTAAATTTAATTATATTTTTAAATTTAATTTATTATATAAGTTTTAATTTTATTATAGATAATTTATATTTAATTTAAGATATGATTGTAATTTTTAAGTTATAATTTATATTAGGGGGATTAATATGAAGTGAAAAATTTTGAAGTTGGGGAGAATTACTATTTTTAAGTATGTAAATTTAATTATATTTTTAAATTTAATTTATTATATAAGTTTTAATTTTATTATAGATAATTTATATTTAATTTAAGATATGATTGTAATTTTTAAGTTATAATTTATATTAGGGGGATTAATATGAAGTGAAAAATTTTGAAGTTGGGGAGAATTACTATTTTTAAGTATGTAAATTTAATTATATTTTTAAATTTAATTTATTATATAAGTTTTAATTTTATTATAGATAATTTATATTTAATTTAAGATATGATTGTAATTTTTAAGTTATAATTTATATTAGGGGGATTAATATGAAGTGAAAAATTTTGAAGTTGGGGAGAATTACTATTTTTAAGTATTTAAATTTAATTAGTTAATTATTATTTAATGTTTTTAATTTAAATAAAAATTTGTTACTTTATTTATTTATTTATTTGAATTTTGATTATTTTTTTAAAATATTATTTTTAATATTAAATTAATTTTAAAGTTTTATTTTGGCTTAAAAATTTATTATTAATTTATATTATATGTAAATTTTTGTGTGATTTATTATTTATTTAAAAAATAAATAATTATATATATATATATATATATATATATATTTGCAGTAATTAATATTATTAATTAAAGAAATTTAGAAATAGAAATATTAATTAATATTGACTTAATTTGTGCCAGCAGTTGCGGTTATACAAATAATATGAATAAATTTTATTAATAAAAGTTAAATATTTATATTAAAAATATAAAATAAATTATTAAGTGAAATTTTAATTTAATATATTTTTTAAAAAAAGAAATATTGAGGCTAAAAAATTTTAATTAAAAACTAGGATTAGATACCCTATTATTTAAAATATAATTAAATTTGTTTGAGTAGTATTAGATATATTCTTGAAACTTAAAAAATTTGGCGGTATTTTAGTCTATTCAGAGGAACTTGTTTTGTAATCGATAATCCCCGATGTACCTTACTTAAAATTGTAATTCAATTTATATATCGTTGTTATTAGAATATTTTATAAGAATAATAATTTTCTATAATTTAAAATAAAATTAATATCAAATCAAGGTGTAGTTTATTTTTAAGTATAAATGAGTTACAATAAAATTTATTTATGTGGATTTAAATATGAAAAATTTAATGAAATTGGATTTGATAGTAAATTTATAGAGATTAATAATTTGATTTTAGCTCTAAAATATGTACATATCGCCCGTCGCTCTTATTATTAAAATAAGATAAGTCGTAACATAGTAGATGTACTGGAAAGTGTATCTAGAATCAATTTAAAGCTTATATAGTAAAGTATTTCATTTACATTGAAAAGATTTTTGTGCAAATCATTATAAATTGATTAATAATTATTTATTATTATTGTTAATTGTTGTAATTGTAAAATATTAAAAATAATTTTAAAATTTAATGTTTTAGTATATTATATAAAAAAAATAATTTTAATAATAGTTTATTAGTATTGTGAAATAATATTGAAATAAAATGAAAAATTTTTATTAAAAAAGAAAATTTAATTTATTGTATCTTGTGTATCAGAGTTTATTAAATAAATAATAAATATAATATTTTTCTCGATTTTAAAAGATTTAATAAATTATAAAATTTAATGTGATAAAATTATTTTAAATAATTTATTAGAAATGAAATGTTATTCGTTTTTAAAGGTATCTAGTTTTTTAAGAAATAAATTTAATTTAGGTTTTTAAAATTTATTTATTTAATTTAATTAATTAAATAATTTTTAAGAAATAATATTTTATGGGATAAGCTATAAAATAAATTTTTATAAATAATAAATATTATTTAAGATATTATATGTTTAGAAGTATCAATTTTTATTAAGTTTGTTATAAATTAATTTTTATATTAAATTATTTATTATATTTTAATTTTATATTAAAATATTTATTTAAATATTAAAAATAAAGTAATAATGATATAATTAGTATATTATATTTTATAATTATATATGTATTTGATAAGTTTATTTAAAGAATTCGGCAAAAATAATGTTCGCCTGTTTAACAAAAACATGTCTTTTAGAAATTAATTTAAAGTCTAACCTGCCCACTGATTTTTTTAAATGGCCGCAGTATTTTAACTGTGCAAAGGTAGCATAATCATTAGTCTTTTAATTGAAGGCTGGAATGAATGGTTGGACGAAATATTAACTGTTTCAATTAAAATTATAATAAAATTTTATTTTTTAGTCAAAAAGCTAAAATTTATTTAAAAGACGAGAAGACCCTATAAATCTTTATATGTTTATTATTTTGATTTTATAGATAAATTATATTATAATAAAATAGCATATTTTATTGGGGTGATAGTAAAATTTGATTAACTTTTAAAATTTAAGTCATTTATTTATGAATAATTGATCCATTTTTAATGATTAAAAAATTAAGTTACTTTAGGGATAACAGCGTAATTTTTTTGGAGAGTTCATATTGATAAAAAAGATTGCGACCTCGATGTTGGATTAAGATATAATTTTAGGTGCAGCCGTTTAAATTTAAAGTCTGTTCGACTTTTAAAATCTTACATGATCTGAGTTCAAACCGGTGTAAGCCAGGTTGGTTTCTATCTTTAAAAAATTTTTATATTTTAGTACGAAAGGATTAAATATTTAAATAATTTTATTTTTATATAAGAATATTATTAATTATTTACAACTATTTTGGCAGATTAATGTAATAAATTTAGAATTTATAAATGTAATTTATATTACAAATAGTACTTGTTTTATATAGAAATTATTTTATTTTTAATTATAAGTTTAATATTGATTATTTGTGTTTTAGTGAGAGTTGCTTTTTTGACATTATTGGAACGAAAAGTTTTAGGTTATATTCAAATTCGTAAAGGTCCTAATAAAGTGGGGTTAATAGGAATTCCTCAACCTTTTTGTGATGCAATTAAGTTATTTACAAAGGAACAAACTTACCCTTTATTATCAAATTATATTTCATATTATTTTTCTCCTATTTTTTCATTATTTTTGTCTTTATTATTATGAATATGTATGCCTTTTTTTATTAAATTATTTTCTTTTAATTTAGGGTTATTATTTTTTATATGTTGTACTAGTTTGGGGGTGTATACAGTAATGGTTGCTGGTTGATCTTCTAATTCTAATTATGCGTTATTAGGGGGTTTACGATCTGTCGCTCAGACTATTTCTTATGAAGTAAGATTAGCATTGATTTTATTGTCTTTTGTGTTTTTGATTAATAATTATAATATATTAAATTTTTATTATTATCAAATGTATTTATGATTTGTTTTTTTATTATACCCTTTAGTTTTTATTTGATTAATAATTTCATTGGCAGAAACTAATCGTACACCTTTTGATTTTGCTGAAGGTGAGTCTGAATTAGTATCAGGATTTAATGTTGAATATAGAAGAGGTAGATTTGCATTAATTTTTTTATCTGAATATGCAAGAATTTTATTTATAAGAATATTATTTTCTTTAGTTTTTTTAGGGGGAGATGTATTTAATTTCTTTTTTTTTTTAAAATTAATATTTATTTCATTTGTATTTATTTGAGTTCGAGGAACTTTACCTCGGTTTCGTTATGATAAATTAATATATTTAGCTTGAAAGAGATTTTTACCTTTTTCTTTAAATTATTTATTATTATTTATTGGGTTGAAAATTTATTTATTAAATTTTTTTTAGTTAATTAATTTTAGTAAAGTTAATAGAAAGTTAGAGTTTCTATATTATGTTTTCAAAACATATGCTTATTCAAGCTCATTAACTTATTAATTTAATAAATTATCTCATCATTTAGAAAGTAGTGGGCTGATTAAATAGTATAAAAAATATAAAATGGTTAAAATTTGTCCAGTAATAATATAGGGATTTTCAACTGGACGTGCTCCAATTCAGGTTAAAAGAATAATAATTATTACTATTATTCAAAATAAAATTTGATTTAATGGATAAAATTCAATTCCTCGAAATTTTCTTAGATTATAAAATGGTATAATTATTAAGATAGCAATTGATATAACTAGAGCGATTACTCCTCCTAATTTATTGGGAATAGAACGGAGAATAGCATAAGCAAATAAAAAATATCATTCGGGTTGAATGTGAATAGGGGTAACAAGAGGATTAGCCGGAATAAAATTATCAGGATCTCCTAATAAGTATGGATTTCATAATGTTAATATTGTTAATAATAGTATTATAATAATAAATCCTGTAATATCCTTGTATCTAAAATAGGGATGAAATGGAATTTTATCAAGATTAGAATTTAATCCTATGGGATTATTGGAGCCAGTTTGATGTAATAATAATAAGTGAATTATAACTATAGCTAGTACAATAAAAGGTAAAATAAAATGGAAGGTGAAAAATCGTGTTAATGTTGCATTATCAACTGCAAATCCTCCTCAAATTCATTGTACTAAATCAGTTCCTAGATATGGGATGGCTGATAATAAATTAGTAATTACTGTTGCTCCTCAAAAAGATATTTGTCCTCAGGGTAGTACATATCCTATAAAAGCGGTTGCTATTACTAGAAATAAAATAATTGTTCCGGATAATCAAGTTGGGGTGAATAAATAAGATCCATAGTATATTCCTCGTCCTACATGTAAATAAATGCAAATAAAGAAGAAAGAAGCACCATTAGCATGTAGGGTTCGTAATAATCAACCATAATTTACATTTCGGCAAATATGATCAACTCTATTAAAAGCTATATTAATATCTGCTGTATAGTGTATTGCAAGAAAAAGTCCTGTTAAAACTTGAATAATTAAACATAATCCTAATAATGAACCAAAATTTCATCATATAGAAATATTAATGGGTGAGGGTAAATCTACTAAGGCATTATTTGCGATTTTTAAAACGGGGTGATGAAGTCGAATTGGTTTATTCATTAGTTAGTTTATTGCTCGAAGAGGACCGTAAAATAATTTAGTAATTTTTACTGTTGCAATTAATGTAATTAATAAATAATTAATTAATAAAATAGTGATTATATTTGTGGGATAATTATATAATTTATTTAAATTTAATGAATTTTCTTGAATATAGGAATTGATATTTGAAATTGAAATTATTTCATTATTTATTGAATTGAATGATAGAATTATTTTATCTATAAAGAAAATTAATAGGCTTAATAATAGGAATCTAAAAATAGAAATTGTTGTTATTTTTATAGAAAAAGAAAATATTTCATTTGATGCAAGGGAAGTAACATAAATAAATAGTACAAGTATTCCTCCAACAAAAATTAAAAATAAAATATAAGAGAATCAAAATCTTTTTGTTATTAGCCCTGTAATGCAACAAATTAATATTGTTTGAATTAATAATAATATTCCTATACTTAAGGGGTGTCTTATTTGTATAAAAATAAATCTGATTATAAAGGTTAATCTATATAATATAAGTTGTATAATATCAAGAAATAGTTTAATTAAAATATTAATTTTGGAGATTAATGATAAAGAGAATTCTTTTTTCTTGAAGTTTAAAAAGAATTATTTCTTATTTTTGATTTACAAGACCAATGTTTTTGTTAAACTATTAAAACTAATGATAATATTTATTAATTGAGGATTACCTTTTTTTTTGATAATAATAGGAATTTTTGTATTTATTTCTAATCGAAAACATTTATTGTCTATACTTTTAAGTTTAGAATATATTGTTTTATCGTTATTTTATTTATTATTTATTTATTTAAATATGTTAAATTATGAAAATTATTTCAGAATAGTTTTTATAACGTTTAGAGTATGTGAGGGTGTTTTAGGTTTATCAATTTTAGTATCAATAATTCGTATGTATGGAAATGATTATTTTCAATCTTTTAATGTTTTACAATGTTAAAAATTTTATTTATATTATTAATAATTGTACCGTTTTGTTTTATAAAAAATATATTTTGAATGGTTCAAAATATATTGTTTATGATTATATTAATTTTAATTGTTTATAATTATTTTATAAATTATTGAACGAGTATTTCTTTTTTTTTAGGTATAGATACTCTTTCTTATGGTATAATTTTACTTAGTTTTTGAATTTGTTCTTTAATGTTAATAGCAAGAGATTCAATTAATAAATTTAATAATTATAAAAATTTGTTTTTATTAAATGTTTTATTATTATTGTTGTTATTATTATTAACTTTTAGAAGAATAAATTTATTTATGTTTTATTTATTTTTTGAAAGTAGTTTAATTCCTACTTTATTTTTAATTTTAGGTTGGGGTTATCAACCTGAGCGTTTACAGGCAGGCATGTATTTATTATTTTATACTTTATTGGTTTCTTTACCAATATTAATTGCCATTTTTTATTTATACAATAATTTAAATACTATAAATTTTTATATAATAAATAATTTTAGCTTTAATAATTTAATTTTATATTTTTCTTTAATTTTATCTTTTTTAGTTAAAATACCAATATTTTTAGTTCATTTATGATTGCCCAAAGCACATGTTGAAGCCCCAGTTTCTGGATCTATAATTTTGGCTGGAATTATATTAAAGTTGGGGGGATATGGATTATTGCGAGTTTTTTATTTTTTACAGGTTTTAGGTGTTAAGTATAATTATTGATTTATTAGAATTAGATTAGTGGGGGGTGTTTTAGTAAGTTTGATTTGTTTACGACAGACAGATTTAAAATCTTTAATTGCTTATTCTTCTGTTGCTCATATAGGGATTGTTTTAAGAGGTTTAATAACATTAACTTATTGAGGAATTTGTGGCTCTTATACTTTAATGATTGCTCATGGGCTATGTTCTTCGGGTTTGTTTTGTTTAGCTAATATTTCTTATGAACGATTAGGTAGTCGTAGTTTATTAATTAATAAGGGATTATTAAATTTTATGCCTTCTATGGCTTTATGATGATTTTTATTATGTTCAGCTAATATAGCTGCTCCTCCTACTTTAAATTTATTAGGAGAAATTTCTTTATTAAATAGAATCGTTAGTTGATCTTGATTAACAATAATTATGTTAGTTTTTTTATCTTTTTTTAGTGCTGCTTATACATTATATTTATATGCTTATAGTCAACATGGTAAATTATATTCTGGAATTTATTCTTTTAGAATAGGCTTAAATCGTGAATATTTATTGTTATTTTTGCATTGATTTCCTTTAAATTTATTAATTTTAAAATCTGAAATAAGTGTATTATGACTTTAATTTAAATAGTTTAATTAAAATATTGATTTGTGGTGTCGATGATATGAATTTATTCATTTTAAATTGTGAAATATATATCTATTTGTTTAATTAATTTTATTATTTTAATATTTATTAGAGTTAGTTTATTAATTATATCTTTTTATTTTATTATAAATGAATTAGTTTTTTTTTTTGAATGAGAGGTTGTATCATTAAATTCTATGAGAATTGTTATAACTTTTTTATTTGATTGAATAAGTTTAATATTTATGTCTTTTGTTTTATTAATTTCTTCTTTAGTAATTTATTATAGAAAGGAATATATGAGTGAAGATTTAAATATTAATCGTTTTATTATATTAGTTTTATTGTTTGTTATGTCAATAATATTATTAATTATTAGTCCTAATTTAATTAGAATTTTATTGGGGTGAGATGGGTTAGGATTAGTTTCTTATTGTTTAGTTATTTATTTTAATAATGTAAAATCTTATAATGCTGGTATATTAACTGCTTTATTAAATCGTATTGGAGATGTTGCTTTGTTAATAGCTATTGCATGAATATTAAATTATGGAAGATGAAATTATATTTATTATTTAGAGTTTATGTATTATGACGAAGAAATAACATTAGTTGGAGTATTTGTTGTAATTGCTGCTATAACAAAAAGTGCTCAGATTCCTTTTTCTTCTTGATTGCCTGCAGCTATGGCAGCTCCTACTCCTGTTTCTGCTTTGGTTCATTCTTCTACTTTAGTTACTGCAGGGATTTATTTATTGATTCGATTTAATATTTTATTAAATAATTCTTTTATGGCTCAATTATTATTACTTTTATCTGGATTAACAATATTTATATCAGGGTTGGGCGCAAATTTTGAGTTTGATTTAAAGAAAATTATTGCTTTATCAACTTTAAGACAGTTAGGGTTGATAATAATAATTTTATCTTTAGGGTTTTATAAATTGGCTTTTTTTCATTTATTAACTCATGCTTTATTTAAGGCGTTACTTTTTATGTGTGCTGGAGCTATTATTCATAATATAAATAATTCACAGGATTTACGATTAATAGGAGGTTTAAGAATATATATACCTTTAACTTCTTCTTGTTTTAATGTGGCAAATTTGGCTTTATGCGGCATGCCTTTTTTAGCGGGATTTTATTCAAAGGATTTAATTTTAGAGGTTGTTTCTATAAGTATAATAAATACATTTATTTATTTTTTGTTTTTTTTTTCTACGGGTTTAACTGTTTGTTATTCTTTACGTTTAGTATATTATTCAATAACTGGGGATTTAAATTGTAGTTCTTTAAATGTTTTGAATGATGAAAGTTGAGTTATATTAAGGGGAATGTTAGGTTTAATAATTATAAGAATTATTGGGGGAAGAATATTAAGTTGAGTAATTTTTTTAACTCCTCATATAATTTGTTTGCCTTATTATTTAAAATTTATGACGTTGTTTGTGTGTATTGTAGGGGGAGTATTAGGGTATTTAATTTCAAATATTTCATTATTTTTTATTAATAAGTCTTTAAATAATTATTTTATTAGTATATTTGTTGGGTCTATATGATTTATACCCTATATTTCTACTTACGGAATTATTATATATCCTTTGAAAATTGGGATAAATGTATTAAAAAATTTTGATCAGGGATGATCAGAATTTATGGGTAGACAAAATTTATATAAGCAGTTAGTTAATTACTCTCAATTTAATTATCAAATACAAAATAATAGTTTAAAGATTTATTTGTTAATTTTTATTTTATGAATTATCATTTTATCTATATTTTTAATTTTTATATATTTAAATAGCTTATAATTAGAGTATAACATTGAAGATGTTAGGGAGATTTATTAATCTTTAAATAATTAAATAATTATATTTAGTAATTTATAAAATAAAATTATTTGTTTTTACAATGAAAATGTAATGTTTTATTTAAACTATATAAATTAGAAATATAAATGGAATTTAACCATTAAAATAAAAAGTTAGCAGCTTCTATTTGATCTACATATTTCTTTAATTGGAATTTTTATTCATTTATATCATTAACAGTGATATACCTCTATTTTGGTTTCAATTAATTAAAATAAGGGTATAGATACCTAAGATTAGGTCGAAACTAATTGCAATATATCGCTTCATATTTAAGGTAAATTGAATAATTCAATTATTTTTGAATGCAAATCAAATGTTATAAATTAACTATAACCCTAATTAGATCAATCTAATATTCCTTGGTTTCATTCATGATATAGGCCTAATAAAAGAATTAAAATAAAAACAATAGATGTTGTTGTTCATATTAATAGATTAGAGTAATTTATAATTAAAATTATAGGAAGAATTAAAGCGATTTCTACATCAAAAATTAAGAAAATGATTGTAATTAAAAAAAATTTTAAAGAAAATGGTAAGCGGGATGAAGATATGGGGTCAAATCCACATTCAAAAGGTGATCTTTTTTCTCGGTCGCTATAATTTTTTTTTGATAAAATGGTTGCTAATATTATAACAACGGTAGAAAGAGTAATAATGATTAGTGATATTAAAGTTATAGAAAAAATTATTTATACTATTTATTAATAGACCTTATGATTGGAAGTCATATATACTTTTATACTATATAAATTTATATTATCCTCCTCATCAATAAATTGAAACATATAGGAATAATCAAACAATATCTACAAAATGTCAGTATCATGCTGCTGCTTCAAAACCAAAATGGTGATTTTTTGAAAAATGGCTTTTTAAATGTCGGATTAGACAAATTAATAAAAATGTTGTCCCAATTAATACATGGAGCCCATGGAATCCTGTAGCTATAAAGAATGTAGAACCATAAACAGCGTCTGCAATTGTGAATGGAGCTTCAATATATTCATATGCTTGTAAAATAGTAAAATAAATTCCTAGTAAAACTGTAAAAAATAAACCTTGTGTTGTTTGTGAAAAATTTCCTCTTATTAAACTATGATGAGCTCAAGTTACTGTAATTCCTGAAGCTAGTAGAATAGTTGTATTTAATAGAGGGATTTGAAAAGGGTTAAAAGGGGTAATTCCCAGAGGCGGTCATATAGCCCCTAATTCAATTGAAGGAGATAAACTTCTATGAAAAAAAGCTCAGAAAAAAGATGAAAAAAATAATACTTCCGATAAAATGAATAGAATTATTCCTCAACGCAGTCCAGTGGTAACAGGGTATGTGTGAAGTCCTTGAAATGTTCCTTCTCGTGAGACATCTCGTCATCATTGATAAACTGTTAAAAGTGTAATAGTTGTTCCTAATAAAATTAAAGATATATTATATTGATGGAATCATTTTACTAATCCTGAAACTAGTGTTATAGTTCCAATTGCACTTGTTAATGGTCATGGGCTGTAATCTACTAAATGAAATGGGTGGTTTGAGTGTGTTGACATTAAATTACTTCTCTAGAATATAAAGTTCTTAATACAGCAAAGACATATGATTGAATGATTGCGACGGCGGATTCTAAAATTAATAGTAAAATTTGAGTGATTAATAATAGACTTAAAATTACTGAAGATAAAGAAGGACCTGTATTTCCTAATAATGTTAATAATAAATGTCCAGCAATTATATTAGCTGTTAGTCGAACAGCTAAAGTTCCGGGACGAATAATATTTCTAATTGTTTCAATACATACTATAAAAGGTATAAGAATTGCGGGAGTTCCTTGAGGAACTAAATGGGTAAATATATGTTGTGTATGATTAATTCATCCATAAATTATAAATGCCAATCATAGGGGTAGAGCTAAAGTTAATGTTAATACTAAATGACTTGTTCTTGTAAAAATATAAGGGAATAATCCTAAAAAATTATTAAATAAAATTAATCTAAATAATGAAATGAAAATTAAAGTTATACCCTTATAAGATGAATTTCCCAATAAAGTTTTAAATTCTTTATGTAAAGTTAATAAAATATTATTTCAAATAATATGATACCGAGAAGGCATAAATCAATATATGGGAGGAATTATTAATAAACCAATAAAAGTTCTTAGTCAGTTTATTGATAAATTAAAAATAGAAGAAGAAGGGTCAAATACTGAAAATAAATTAGTTATCATTTTCAAGTTATAGATTTAGTATCAATTTGATCTGAGCTTGTAGATTTAGGTGTAGGAGATAAATAGGTAAAATAATTTATTATATTAAATAAAAAAAAAATTAAAGTAAATAATAAAAATAATCTTAATCAACTAATAGGAGCTATTTGTGGAATTAAAAAATATTATTTATATAATAATTTTAGTTTGACATACTAATGTTATAAATTTAACTAATTTTTTTTTTTTTTTTTTTTTTTTTTTTTTTTTTTTTTTTTTTTTTTTTTTTTTTTTTTTTTTTTTTTTTTTTTTTTTTTTTTTTTTAAAAAAAAAATTCATTAAAAGTAATTGCTAAATTACTATAACATGGTTTAAGAGACCAGTACTTGCTTTCAGTCATTTAATGATTAATTTATTTTAGAAATTCATTTAATAAAATAGTTTATTGGAACTCTTTCAATTACAATAGGTATAAATCTATGATTTGCTCCACAAATTTCTGAGCATTGACCAAAAAATAAGCCGGGACGATTAATGAAAAAATTAGTTTGATTTAGTCGTCCAGGTGTTCCATCGATTTTTACTCCTAGAGCGGGGATAGTTCATGAATGAATTACGTCTGCTGCAGTTACTAAAATTCGAATTTGTGAATTTATAGGTAGTACGATTCGATTGTCTACATCTAATAATCGAAATCTATCATTATTTAATTCATTTGTGGGAATTATATATGAATCAAATTCGATATTTAAAAAATCTGAGTATTCATAACTTCAATATCATTGGTGACCGATTGATTTTAAAGTAATTGAGGGTTCGTTAATTTCATCTAATAAATATAATAATCGTAGAGAAGGGAAGGCAATAAATAATAAAATAAATGTTGGTAAAATAGTTCAAATTATTTCAATAGTTTGTCCATGAAGTAAAAAACGATTTCTGAAATTGTTAAAAAATAATATAAATATTATATAACCTACTATTATTGTAATTATAATTAAAATTAATAAAGTGTGATCATGGAAAAATGTTAATTGTTCTATTAATGGTGAAGCTCTATCTTGTAAACCTAAATTTGCTCATGTTGACATTTTTCTAATAAAAGTAAAATACTTTATATATAGAGCTTAAATCTATTGCACTAATCTGCCATATTAGAAATTAGATAATAATGGTAATTCTGAATAACTGTGTTCTGCTGGTGGAATATTTTGGTATCATTCAATTGAAGAATTTAATTGTATAGCATAAATTACTTGTCGTTGTTTAATTATACTTTTTCAGATAATGATTATAAAGAAAATAATACCAACTAATGAAATAGTTGATCCGATTGTTGAGATTACATTTCATGCTGTGTATGCATCGGGATAATCTGAATATCGTCGAGGTATTCCTGCTAATCCTAAGAAATGTTGAGGGAAAAAAGTTAAATTTACTCCAATAAATATAATTACAAATTGACTTTTTAATCATTTAATATTTATTGTTAATCCAGTAAATAGAGGATATCAATGAACGAATCCTGCTATAATAGCGAATACTGCCCCTATAGATAAAACGTAGTGGAAGTGGGCTACTACATAATAAGTATCATGTAAAATAATATCAATTGAAGAATTAGCTAAAACAACTCCGGTTAATCCTCCAACTGTAAATAAGAATACAAATCCTAGAGCTCATAGAATTGCTGGAGAGTACACTAATTGTGTTCCGTGTAAAGTAGCTAGTCAACTAAAAATTTTAATTCCTGTGGGAATGGCAATAATTATTGTTGCAGAAGTGAAATAAGCTCGAGTATCTACATCTATTCCAACGGTGAATATATGGTGAGCTCAAACAATAAATCCTAAAAGTCCAATAGCTAGTATTGCATAAATTATTCCTAGAGATCCAAATGTTTCCTTTTTTCCACATTCTTGTCTAATAATGTGAGAAATTATACCAAATCCCGGTAAAATTAAAATGTAAACTTCTGGGTGACCAAAAAATCAAAATAAGTGTTGGTAAAGAATTGGGTCTCCTCCTCCTGCAGGGTCAAAAAATGATGTATTTAAATTTCGATCAGTTAAAAGTATTGTAATAGCTCCGGCTAATACAGGTAATGATAATAGAAGTAATAATGCAGTAATTACAACTGATCATACAAATAATGGTATTCGATCATATGAAATTCCGGTAGATCGTATATTAATAACGGTAGTAATAAAATTTACTGCTCCTAAAATAGATGATATTCCTGCTAAATGTAAGGAAAAAATTGCTAAATCAACAGATGCTCCTCCATGAGCGATTCTTGCTGAGAGAGGTGGATAAACAGTTCATCCTGTTCCAGCTCCATTTTCTACTATACTTCTTACTAATAATAAAGTTAGAGAAGGGGGAAGTAGTCAAAAACTTATATTATTTATTCGGGGGAAGGCTATATCTGGTGCTCCTAATATTAGTGGTACTAATCAATTTCCGAATCCTCCAATTATAATTGGTATAACTATAAAGAAAATTATAACAAAAGCATGAGCGGTGACAATAACATTATAAATTTGATCATCTCCAATTAGAGCTCCAGGATGACCTAATTCTGCACGAATTAAAATTCTTAATGATGTTCCTACTATTCCAGCCCAGGTTCCAAAAATAAAATATAATGTTCCAATATCTTTATGATTAGTTGAAAATAATCATTGTCGCGATTAAATGGCTGAAGTTTAGGCAATAGATTGTAAATCTATTTATAAGAATTATTCTTTTTAATTAAGTGGTTTTATAGTCAAGAATGATATTAGATTGCAATTCTAAAGGAATAATAAATTATTATTAAAACTTAAAAGATTTTTCTTATATTTATAACTTTGAAGGTTATTAGTTTATTTAACTTAAAATTTTAAATTAAATAATAAATAAATCTAATAATGAATAAGCCAAAAGACGAAATGAATGAAAAAAATAGGTAAAGATTTATTGAAAAATTGTTTCAGTAAATATTAAATGTTCAGTTATTTTCAAAATAGTTTAATATAAATGCTGTATAACATAAACGTAGATAAAAAAATAATGTAATTAAGGTAAAAATGATTATAATGGTTAACATAAATAATTGATTGTTAAATGATAGATATTGAATTGTTAATCATTTGGGAATAAATCCTAAGAAAGGGGGGAGTCCTCCTAATGATAATAAATTTAAGAATAAAGAAAATTTTAAAGTTTTATTAAAAAAGAATAAAGAAAATAGTTGATTAATATGGAATAATTTAAATATATTGAATAAGAAAATTAAATTAAAAGATAAAAATGTGTAAAATATGAAATATGTAATTCATAAAGATTCATTAGAATATATACTTATTAACATTCATCCTAAGTGGTTAATAGAAGAAAAAGTTATTAATTTTCGTAATGATGTTTGATTTAATCCTCTTAATGAGCCAATAATAATTGATAATAAAATGCATCAAAATAATATAGATTTGATAATTAGGTAGGAAATTAATATTAAAGGTCCAATTTTTTGTCAAGTTATTAAAATTAAAGAATTTATTCATCTTAATCCTTCTATTACATTTGGAAATCAGAAATGGAATGGGGCAGTTCCTCTTTTTATTAATAAAGAAGATAAAATTATTATATTTATGTAATTATTAATGAAAATTTGATTTATGAAATTATTTTTATATATAAATAAAATTGTAGCAAATAATAAAATGGATGAGGCTAATGCTTGTGTTAGGAAATATTTTAGAGATGCTTCATTAGACATTAAATTATTATCTCTTATTAGGGGGATAAAAGATAATAAATTAATTTCTAATCCTATTCATGCTCCTAGTCAAGAATTAGATGAAATAGTAATTATTGTTCTTATAATTAAAATTAAAAAAAATAAAATTTTTGATGAATTATTAAAAATTAAAAAGAAAAGGATTAAAACCTTTATAAGTGGGGTATGAACCCAATAGCTTGATTAGCTTATCTTTTTATATTTTAGTGTATGATGCACAAAAGTTTTTGATTCTTTTAGAAATAGTTTAATTCTATTAAATATAATGAATGTAATATTGATTACATTATTTACCCTATCAAGGTAATCCTTTTATCAGGCAATTCATTTGTGTATTTTTTATTTATAGGATTTTAATTTTAAGAATTTTTTTTTTTTAAAAAAAATTAATTTTTATTTATATAATTAAAATTAGTTTTTAAATTTTGTATTTATTAAATATTTATATAATATAAATGTTTAAAAAATTTTAAATTATATTTAAAAATATATTAA